ATCAAAGACTTCTGGATAGAAAGATTGACTCCTAAACGGGATAGGGCAGAAGAGTACTGATGCGCCACTGCTTCATCAGCAATGATTACATCGTCCCCTAAAATAGCATAATCTTTGAATAGTTGTCCTGGGTGGTTCAGCACACCACCACACCAATAAATGGTGTGAGAGTGCAAATAGAGGCCACGACGAATAATATCCTAGTGGTTGTCCTGCCATAAAACTAACAAAGACCCCTTGTTTACTTTTTATAAAAGGGACTTGAAAGATATTATGGGCCAGTGCGGCTTTCACCGTAGCTGACGCGAACCCCCGATCGAACAAATAACATACCATCTCATACATGATTAGAAGAGGCCACCTATCAGTGGCTGATTTCAAATCATAGGATAAAGTAGTCATCTTGCCAACTAAGAAATCCAACGGTTTTGTTTGATTAAAAGTCCCATCCATTGGTATCTGTCGTAAGACAGTCATTAACCAATCGTGGAAAGGCTTTAATAACCGTTGATTCATATAGTTACCAATGGCAAATATCCGCCGTTTTGCTCTCCCCTCCAATGTCTGTCCTAGCTTCCCTACAATTGGGAGTGGGTCAAAGATATTCCCTGAGAAGGGGGATAAGGCAGACATTCCCAGAATGGGATGAATATGCGTGCGATGTTCAGATGCACCACAGAGCGTGGCCCCTATTTGTCTTTACCTTACGAAACAAGATAAAAATCCAATCGTGGTTGGAGATCACTCGAGGGAACAGATCCTTAATTCACTGAAAGTTATATAAGGGTAGTTAACCGTCCCGCTATTCCTGATAAGGAATAGGATAAGGACTTTAGGAACCAACATAGCTTCATTGAGATGAAGAACATTGCCAGAACGAGATGATAAAGAGATCGTACCAATGTCTGAAATAAAGAGTGGGGTGTGGTTACCGGTGAAGACGAGACTTTTGCCTTGATACGGCGAGGATGAGACAAATGCAGCCGTCGTTGAAAGCAGAGGAGGAGTTAACAGGACGGGGAGACTGCTTCAAGCCATACTTCTTCACTAGTAGTCAAAGGGGAAGTCTGCTTTGCTGCATCTTCTATAATTCCGGTACATCAAGAACAAAGCGTGGAAATACTGTCCGTCTAATAACTAATAAGTAGTATTCCCTCCCTAAAGCGAAGCTCAGCTCGGCGATAAAGAAAATGACTCTTTCTTCAGAAATCGTATCCGTAGCTCAGTCGCTAGTACGGAGACTGCACCGCAAGGGCAGAGAAGTAGTTTACTTGTGAAAACTTCACTCGTCTTACCCTTTAAAACTGAACTATAGACTGCTTTCTTAGCCAATAACTCTATCTCTGAGAAGTAGTGCTATGAGGAGGCTCTTTGCTTCTTTCGTCCCATCGAGTAAATACCCGGCTAGCTCCTCAAACTCTTCAAAAGAAGCCTTCCTTGACTACTTACTTGTCTTTCTTCTCCTAGTTCGGATGGAAACCCTGATGAGACAATAGAAGAAAGCACTACTTCCAAGAAGTCTAGCAAGAAGTTCCTTGCCTTACTAAGCTTTCAGTAAAGTAATTCCTTGTTACCGCTCCGTGGGTGACATAGGAGTGATTGAAGCGATTGGGACAAGAGAGAGCAGAGTGATTTTGCCTGCTAACTCTTAGCAATACTTCACTGTCATATTTCGCTTTAGGAAAGCATAGATTAGGGAAGTCTGGTTTGCGAGCTGTATTTGCCTCTCTCTGCTTTTGCCTCTCTGCGCTGCTGCTTTGCTTTGTAGGCTTTAGAGAAAAAGTCCCTGCCGGTAGATTGAATACCAGGCTGTCTTGATGGCAGCGAATACCGGCGACTTATTAGCATTAAAGGGATTTCCCTAAAATCATGCTTTACCTAAGGATTTCCACAGTTCGATACCTTTTCTTGAGGCCAGTTATTTGGTTCCCATAGGTAGATTGGTCCCTGCCCGGTCTGCTTCACTCGGAGATAGAGCTATTATTAGGCATAGACAAAGACGGCATATTCGGTGCAAAAGTCACATTGATTTCGTGCACTAAAGAGGCGGCTACTATAAAAAAAGGCCTACGAAACTTAGAACAGGCCTGCCCTTAGCAAGGTTTTGATTCTGGGATCGGATTGGCGCAAAGCTTATTTATTATGTTATGTGCCCAAACTCAAAATGAGAGTGAAGGGAACCTATCTATGGTGCCCGAACGTTCTAACAAGTTAGGAAGTAGCCTCTCCTTGCTTAGCTTAGTTTTCCCATATCCCGGCTATCAACCGATTCAATCCCCGGAAACTAAACTCTCTCAACGTGCTAGATCTTAAGATTCAACTAGAAAGTATATGTATTTTCTTTATATCTCTCTCTTATTATCTAATCGATTCAACATCCTAATCTCAGAGCCCCTAATCAATAAGGGCCGTAAGGTAAGGCAATTCGAATCAAGATCAAGTGAGCGGAAGAGTCTCGTACAAGACTGGACTTTCTATTCGTGAGATATGTCTTCAGTTAAAGATCTGCTGGAATAGTTTCCGGACGCCTTCCTCGCCTTACCAACTCGATTAATAGGGCTTCGCCTCCTTGGACTTTTGGTCGAGTGGGCTCTCACCTCCTTTCGGACCCTCGAAAGCCGGCCCGCAGAGTGAACTATCTAAAAGCCCTCTTCCAGTCGTAATAGCTCTTCTGTCTTCCCAGTAGGGATTTTCTTCTAAGGTAGGAGTTCTTTTACGGGCGAAGGATATTCTCTTACCTTTCCTTTAGCAAGATCGATCCCTCGCGCCCCTAGTCGTGTACCGATATGAATGCCTCTATTCCTACCTATAACGCTAAAATCCTGGCGTAGATCTTCAATAGAGGACAGGAAAGGAAGTAGTTCTTACTGATTCGATTAAGGTTGGCTCAAGCTGCGGATTAGGTGAATACACTCTTGCTTGAAGCCCCTATTGAGTAAGGGTTCGTGAGTCTAGTTCTGTTGAGTAGTTCAGGAAGTCCTTTCGTAGGCCGATCTTCTTACAAGTGATGAACCTTCCACCGATTTCTCATATGTTATTTATAGTGAATTTCCCGTGTAAGATGTTCGTCTGGCCTCCCGCCTGCGCCTCTTCTCTATAGAAGAAGGCTTAGAAAGTCCGCTCTCGTTCTCTCTGTTTTTTCTGTCGCTCTTTGGGAGGCAGTCCCCCCAGCTTGTCTGGTTTACCGGTCCCAGGTCACTATTCAAAGATCTAGTATCAGACGATTATTAAGATTCTTATATTCACATTCATTTTACGTTAAAAAACGTCTACCCAGGAACTCTGAATCAGACGATTCTATGAATACGATTCTATTATGAATTTTAGGTTCAAAAGAGTCTGATATGTATGATAAAAGAAGGGGTGTTATCTCATGCTACAAGAAAAGGGTAGCTTCCCCGCCTCGTAAGTAGCAAGTATATTGGATGTACGCTCGTAGGGCTCTTACGAGCGCCTTGTATTTTGCTTTATTGGGGTCTCCCCGTAGGTAAAGTACTACAAATAAGGTATTGTTAGAAAGTAAGGGTTGTAAAAGATATTGGATAAAAGGTAGTAAAAGAGGTCTAGGCACAAACTACCTAACTACACGAGTCTCCTGGCTGCCGTACTGGAATAATATATATATAGTATATAGAGACTCTCTCCAACGGCTGCCTTCTTGTGGAGCCAGTGCTAATAAAGGCGTGGGTTGGAAAGGATAGAACCTTTCTTGTACTGCTGATCCCAGGTGCCCAAAGCCGACGGTTTCTTAAAGTCAAGTATATGGTTGGATACCCTTCCGGGTACTCTCTGACTAAAATCTTTATTCTATGGATAATCAAACCTAGGGTAACCTTATCTTGTTGTTAGGGCAGTAGTCGCTGAGCTGCGATCTCCGAGCTCCGGTACGAGCAAGGGGTGAGCTGTTGTTAATAAAGAATAAATAGGCGTGGTTGGTGGCTTTGTTATGCTATACCTGGCTGCACCTTCTTTTTAGTGAAAGGTGAGAAAAGGGGCTGACACCCCCAAGTCAAGTATCTGTTAGGGCCCCCCTACGGGTACGGTTAGCTCCCTCTAAAAGAAGGGTGATTTTCTGGATAATCCCTAGGGCGCCTTTCTCCTGCAGGCATCCCAAAGTCGGGGGCCTTTTTGTTTTTGTTAGGATGGACCTAGGATCGCCTTTCCTGTACTGGAAGTTGAGCAAAGGGGCCCATCCCTTCTATGGGATTGGCCAGGGATTACCTTATCGTTTAAATATCCTACGGTTCTTTTCTCATATGACTGAGCTAGGTCTTCTCGCCGAGAACTTCCTTGCCCTAAGGGATCTAATTTGTTCATGCCAATAAGCTGGATACCTTCGAGTCCCTGGTAGCTCAAGTAGCTCAATAAGGGTGGATGCTTTTCCTGAGTGAGCTTCTTTCTTCAATTCAATGAGCGATGGGTGATCTCCTCGTTCTTCCTCTGGATTGTCTCCCCAATGGGGACATGGGAACTACAGACCGGGCCTTTCCTGAGAGTGTGCCTATCTTATCTAGGTTCCTCGAATCCCATTCACTCCGACGGCATTCAAGGGCCATTCAACGAGGTAACCAAGCCCGGCTATCCCTCTATTGAGGAAACCCCTCCAGTTGTTAGTATGAGTCGGCACTATCATGGAGACTGTTGCTATTGAATCTGCATGATCTGAACTGTACTTTAAAATAGAGTGATTTTTCTTCCCCTGGCTAAAGGCATAAATAGAGTGAGCCCTCGGGTGATCGGTTCTGGTTCTTCCTCTGGATTGCCTACCAAATGAAATGGAGACCGAGGAACTAAAGTAAAGACCAGGCAGCCCCTTCAACAGGAGAGTGTGGAACCTCAGGTTAGGAGGTCTACTAGAGAGCACAGGGCCTCATCTAGATATCCGACTTCAGAGTCTCTTTTGCTTACTGATGAGGGGGAGCCAGAGAGCTTTCAAGAAGCTCAATCTCATAATGACAGGGTCAGCTGGATGAAAGCAATGCAAGAAGAGATGAATTCTCTCCAGAAAAATGACACTTATGAGTTGGGGGAACTTCCCAAGGGCGGGAAAGCTTTGAAGAACAAATGGGTATTTAAACTGAAGAAAGATGGCAATGAGAAGCTAGTCAAATACAAAGCCCGGTTAGTGGTAAAAGGCTTTGGTCAGAAGAAAGGCATAGACTTTGATGAGATTGTCTCTCCAGTGGTGAAGATGAGTTCTATTAGAGTTGCCTTGGCTTTGACAGCTACCTTGGACCTTGAGCTAGAGCAGTTGGATGTTAAAACTTCATTTCTTCATGGTGACTTAAAGGAAGAGATCTACATGGCACAACCAGAGGGGTTTGAGGGAAAAGAGCACTTGGTTTGCAAACTGAAGAAGAGTCTCTACGGGCTAAAGCAAGCCCCGAGACAATGATACAAGAAGTTTGATTCATTTATGGTGAGTCACGGGTACAAGAGAACAGAAGCAGATCATTGTGTTTACTTCAGGAGGTTCAGTGATGGGAACTTCATAGTCCTTTTGCTCTATGTGGATGATATGCTCATTTTAGGTCAGGATGCCAAGGAAGCTCAAAGAAGCTTTGTTCAAGTCCTTTGACATGAAGGACTTAGGGTCAGCGCGACAGATTTTGGGTATGCAAATCCGTCGTGACAGGAAGGCAAGGAAGGCAACTGGCACACAAGCATAGGATGGCTGTAGTCTTTCCATATAGAGTACTCGTTTAGGAACAGGAATAAGCAACCGCTTCCGCTACACAAGCCAGCAAGCAGGTAATATAGAAAAGAAAGCCAGCCCTAAGGAAGGAATCAAAAAGCAAGTCAACGCAACGGAAATAGGAAAGAAAACAAGCACGGGTAAGGGAACTCAAAATAAATAGAGGCTATTCCTCTCCTTACCTTATTCGATTAGGCCGAACCTTCTTCGAAACCTCAGGAAATTCGCCTTGCCTAGTAAGGGCTTTGAAAGCAGCTTCGAAAACGGGTGTCAAACCTCCAGTGAACCGCTTTCCTCCTCTGGACTGACTTCGTTCCCTATCTCCCTGAAGTCCTGAAGTTCACTCCTCTAGTCGTCCTCGCTCCGATCACCGCAACTAAGAAAGACAAAGCTTGACTTAGTAGGGGAGAAGGAAGAAAAGAAGAGGAGAGGACTTTTCTCCCTCTCGTTCTGCAGGAAAGAGAATTCGGGCTATGGGATCAATGGAAAAATGCAATATCGTCAGTGCAATCAGAGTAAGATACATAAGAGTTCTCAGGTCATCCGTCTGCAGGCGTCACATCGCTTCTCCATCAATGTGCTCTGTTTATACATGGTTCGGAATAGTTGGTTTGTTGCAATTCGTAACTTAGGGACCATCACTCTACACCTTGATTGCTTCAGTTCTAGTTAACTTCGAGTGAGCACCATTGGCGTTTGCGGTTAGACTTTAGCCGAATGGGCCACTTGCTGCTAGCTATCGGGTGACCATATGACGTTGACCTAGAGCCAAACGAGGGGGAGAGCTTTGATTCTCGGGGCTAGTGATCGGTAGTTTCAGAATGAACGGTAGGATTCATAGGCAAAATGAGGGGGCTACCTCTATTATGCATGAGGGCTAACTGAAGATGCACATAAAGTCGTGATTGGCAACCTCGCAGCACAAACTAAATCAAAAACGAAAGTGAAATCAGCTAAATCGGCATAGGATGATACATCGGAAACGAGTGTTGAGTCGGACTAGGATTCTCTCATTCCTCCCTGGCTGGTGGGAACTGTTGGACCATTGGCTTCTTAGTCGGCTTGTTCAGATGGGTATTATGAAAAACCAACAGAGTGAAGGTGTTACTACGGCAATCGAAAGTCGGTTAGCACATCAATAAATGCACCACTAATCTCCACCATTGAAAGACCAAGGAATGCCAATCAAGAAAGGTATAAGGTCCCCCTTGTATAGTTAAGGCCAAGCCAATCAAAGGGTTACGGTATAAGCCAAGCAAGAAAACGGTTGGCAGTTAACGGATATGGGCTTCGGTAAGCACTCCTGGTAGGCGTCAATCCAATCAGTGCAATAGGTGCTGAGGTTAAGCAAGAATAAGGGATGAGCCTTTCAAGCAGCTAAGGCTAGCAATTGGTCTACGAATACAGTCTTTAAATAAATCTCTTGCCCTTAAGCACATCTCCTGCCCCTAATGATAGTACTTGTGTAATAGGCGCATATAGGGATTGAAGTTGCGGGGTGAGGGGGGAACATACGATGCGTATAACGTGCTCATACTGCCAGGTTAGGAGCTGTCCCCTGAAATAGCTAGGCGAGTCCCTTAATGGAGTATAGTAGCGTGGAGTACGGGACAAGAGTATGCCATATAGTAATAGTAAAAAAAAGCATTTTGAAGTAAAGCGTTCCTGTCTACGGCAATCCCTTAATCGATTTCTTTGTGAAATCTCTTTCCCTGCATCCCTTCAAGTGGCCGGCCCCACCTTAGAGTGGTGGTTGGGTCGAGGTGCTCCACTTAACCCCATCTTCGGGCTTCTATTATTCACTTCTTACGTGAAGAAATGCGTCCAAAGGAGCTCAGGTTGATACCGGATGACCTCTTTGCCACCGAGAAGGTCAAGGACTTTCTCGAGTGGTCAATCTTACGGTCGTGGATGAAGGAGTGGCTAGCGTACTCTCACTGGTACTACGGTACTGGTATGCAACCGGATGTCCATATAAGTAGCTTCTTTGACACGGCTGTGCTTATGCGATCCTGGAGGATCGAGCGGAAGGATGAAAATCTAACTCGCTTCGGTCTTCTGTGGAGAGTTTATGACCTTGTCGCGGTCAAAGGAGTTTCTTTCCGGATTCCTTTTATGGAAGGGCACCTGGTCTTGAGTAATGGACCATGGCTACTTGGAGGAATCTCCGGTCAGTCTTTTATGATACAGTCCCGAGGTACTACCCAGCCTCGGGCTGGTAAAGGTGTCGTGGCTCCGGGGGGCACTTTGTGGCCTCCCTTGCCTGACCCTGTAACAAAGGTCATCAGATATAGAGGACTTCCCTCTCTTCTCGAGACCTAGGAATCGGAGCTAAGCTTGGATCAGAGGGGGGCGGACTATTTTTATGTTAAAAGAAATTACTTGTATTTATATCTTGAAGAATGGGCCGGTACTCCTACCTGTAGGAAAAAGAGCAAACCTTTATGCCATAGCCATACTACTCCTATCGCGCTGAATCTACCGATAGGATTAGACTAATACAAGAGGGCATAGAGGCACACCCAGCTGAGATAAAAGGGAGCAACGGAGCTCAATCTAGCCAAGGAAAAGAAGCGACTCCACTATAGAAGGAAAGACCGGAATATTATGTGCAAAAAAGGAACTTCTACTTTATTTGTTGCAAAAGGGCCGCTCCTCTAAGAGCTGTCCTACTAGCAACTGGCGGGAGGTACCCAGGTTTTGATTTCCCTACTTCATAATAGATAGGCAGACGCGAAGCGAAGGAAGAGGAAAAGGGCAGGCATAAGCAGGCCACCACTGATTGCCTATATTAGATAGGAGATAGGATAGCGGACCCTTTCTCTTACAAAAATAAATAACAAGAATCTTGGTCGAAAAATGGGACGCTACTCCGATAGCTTCCTACTCGCAGCTAGGAGAGGAATGAAAACTACAAGCTAACGAGCTCAGAGGAAAGAGGCAGCAGGTTTGAGTCCTCTATTGTTGAAAGAATGAAAGAATGGGGAGCTAAGCTTGGATCAGAAGGAAGCGGGCTATTCGAATACAATATTGAGATTTCTCTTTTTCTGACATAATGGGCCGGTACCCTTTATATTGACCTCCGGCCTCGGAGAAAGAGCCATTAACGGACCGAATACGGACCTTTATGTGCGTCACATTGATTTCGTGCACTAACTAAGCCGCTACTCCTGCCTTGGGACCTGTATCCAGGGAAGGCAAGGTTTATCTTACTCCCAGACAGGAGAGGGAAGAACCCTGACTTTGAGCCTGGCCCAGCCCTTCAATCAACTTGAAGGACTTCGTAAACCCCTCTTCTTTCATTCATTTCTTTATCATATCCGGTGAATGAAGACTATTCTAGCAGATGAATTTTCTTTATATAATGAAATAGGGAGGGGTATTTTGCCTATTTCGTGACACAAGGCCCCAGCCACCTACCCACTCCTTCTAGTTGCTGTCGTGCTGCGCGCTTTGTGTGTCAGCATAACAACCACGTTCTTTATCATTTGATTTTCTTCACTGCAAGATGAAAGCAGTATCATGTACAATCCTCTCTTTTTTTGTTTAGGTAGTCAAGCCCTAACCCTGTGAGGGAGTCAATGTCAATAGACTGTTTGCGACGTGAATCGAGGCTAGGCGAACTAGGGCACTAATTCCACTGCATGTGAGGGAGGTTTGTGCAAGTGAATAAAATCTTTGGTAAGATAAGAGAAGTGTACAAAAGAAATCTTCCATTGTCAATAGTGAGCAGCTTCTAATTCCCCCGCTGGATAGGAAATAGGAATTCATCCATTTGGCGACAAAGAGTATAGTTAATGTACGAGAAGGAGGATGGCCAACCTGGTCATTAAGATTAAGAGAGGATTCTTCCCATGTATTTCATCTTACTCGATAGGATCCGATTACTGATTCTTAAACTGCTAGGAAGCATCGAAAGCAATCCGACATCCTGGGATATGATTAAGTCCTTTGAATTGAAAAGTGGGTGAAAGCGGTCTGGATTCCTCTAGATTCTAAACTGTGGGAGGGTTATGCATCTTATAAGAAAGTATGGGATCAGTCGAATCGAAGATGGACAGTGAATCAACAGAATAGGCTTCATGCCAACTCTTCAGAGAAGGAGCTGTTGTCGCCTTATCTGCTCGAACTTCTAGCATTAGATACCCACGAAGAGGATTCCCTTAATGGGACAGTTGAGGGAATGATTGCTGCTAGAGTAGAAAGAACGGGCAGGTTGCATCAATATCAATTAGGCTTTCGGAATCGAATTCCCTCTTTGCAGGAAGAATGCGCAGTGGGACTTGCGGATCGTTTTTTTCATCAATAGATGTCATCAGTAGAAGGAATATGCCCAGTTAGCACTATCTTTAGATATGTGTCATCTGTCTCTTCTCTGGGAAAAGATTACCTTCCACTTGCTAGGGAGAAATTGCCACTAGTCAGTGAGACCTTTGACACCTGGGTGCTAGACTTTGCTTTCCTCATCCGCTTCCTCTGTGGTTCGGTGTGGAAATCAAGGATTGGAAGCAGTTGCTCGTCCCAGAAACCTCTTATTCTTCCTTTGGCGATCATCCTAAGCTACCTCACCGCAGTAAGTCCAGTCTATGGGCACTTAGCCCAAGGATAGAGACAGGGCTAATGCTTCGGTCATACTAGATGACGAGGCTTACCGAACTACCTTTTCCGTAACTCAGAGACAGGCATTGCTACTATAATAGTTGGAAGGGAAGAAGGTAATCAGTAGAATGAAGCTTTCCGTGCTATCGGTTGTTCACATTCAAGCATGAGTTAGTTCAGAGTCGGCAAGGGGAATCAGAGAAAGGTTAGTTTAGTCAACAATCATGACCATGGGAACATTTGTTCGCTTTCTAGGTACCCCCGAATCTACTAGTCATCGCCTTTGAGCTGGGAAAAGCATTTACCTGGAGTCGGCTATTCCTGATTCAGCAAAGGAAAGAAGCCTTGATCCCAAGACTGACTCTAATCGTGATTTTGACTCTATTATGATACCTCCCTCTGTCGCAATAGAAATCGAGAATGGAGGTGACTTCGCTACCTTTCTTGGTGAATAATATTTCTTTCTTTGGTCACATAAGCTTGAACCACTCCGGGGAAACATACTTTGATATTCTACTCTCTTCTAGCCTTCCTCTAACAGATTCAATGGCATCGCTTATTTGTTTCAAGCATGAGTGACCGGAAGAAGACTTTCTTCTTATTTAAGAATTCCCCTAGTCGTTCTTTTGAGAATTGCTAGTAGTTCACTCACTGCGAGAAAGAGAGAAATTGGAGATTGTGTAATAGGTACCTACTTCCTTGAGAGCTGGGTAACCAAAATTCCAGTAGCAAATGAAGAAGAGCTCAAAGTATTCGTTCCTAGTCGATTCTCTAATTAAGATATAGCAGTCAACCATCAAGAAATCATCAACTATTTCACCGGGGATGAGCTCTATGGCTAATTCGTTCGGCTATTCTATTAAGTTAAGTAAGGATCAACTTAAGCTTAAGCTAGAGCAGCTCCTTCTATCACATCGGATTCTAGTAAAGAGATGGGCCTTCTCGTCTGATCTCTGCATCAACAGGAATGCGGGAAAAGCTTCTTCTCGCCCCAGAGTCCCTAGCTGCCTTAAGCCCGTAAGCGACTTCCTTTAGTTGAACTGGTGGCTATATAGGTCAATTGAATCTTAGCCAGTTTCTTCTTTGTTCGAAAAGAGCTACTCCGACTCGACTGTCAAGCAAAGATCTAAGGCTTTCTTTGCTCTGCCTCTGGGCGCAAATGGATCTAACTTTCACTCAAGAGTGAAAATGCCAGCTATCTTGCTTTCTCTTTGCCTCTCTCTGAGCAAGGTAGGGTGCTATATACACCTTATTTATGTGATTTTCTGCTCTTAGCGGATTGGATGCTTTCGATTCCTTAGCAGAGCTAATTCTTGTCTTTGCGGAACCAGAGCTAATTCGATCTTCTCCTTTCTCTGGGTACAAAGAAGACCAAGTGGATGGAACAACCCTCAGACCCAATCGACACAGTACCGAGCCAGAGCTGTCTAACAAGGGACAAGAGACTATTTGTTCACAGCTTCACATCCTAGTGCCAAGGTGCCCAGCTAAAGCCAAAGGGCTGATTCAATATCACCGGAGTCGTGAACAGAGAAAGCCTCGTCTACCGCTCCTCGGGTCAACACCAAGGCAAGATCGATGCTTATAGCCGGAAGTCCAAAAGCATCAATAGCTTCTTCTTCTATAAGATCTGCTGCGGATGATATAGCAGCTCCTAGTCCGACAACTAGAGCCAGAACCAAGGATGGCGCGAATCGCTCGAATGCAGAGATTGGCCAAGAGCTGAGCAAGCGAGAGGACCGCTTACTCCTTTTGTTCTCATTCCCGGCCAACCATGCCATGAAGAGTCGACAAGAGCAATCGCAGCTTCTTGAATGCCTCTTTCTACGTCAATTTCTTCTTCAATAGCTGGTCCTATTCTTCCAACAGCTAAATCTCGCCTGGTCTTTCTTAATTAAGGTGAGGATGGCACGTGCTTTCCTAAATCCATTTCACTCAAACTCCTTAATCATTGAACCCGGATCGGAAAGTGACTCCCCTAAGGCTTACTCAGGTAAGACTTCTTCCTTCTCCCGGATGAAAGAGCTGCTTCTTCTTAAAGAGTCCTAACCGGATCGGAATAAATAAGGGGAAATGTCGGCATAACCACTTCTATTTCATCTGCAGCTCTTGCCGTTGAAGGAATAAGTGTTGCTTTGGCTTGATTGCTTTCACCAGGTCTAGCTAGGCTGGGAGTCGATTAGCCCGAGTTGTGTTAAGATAAGTGGCACTTTCATTTGAAGTAGCCATCGGCCAGGTCTTGGATGCTGAATTATCGGTCTTACCACTTGTATCGATAGACCCACTTTCATTTAATGCTGAGGAGATTGATTTTCAATCAAATCCTGATCCTGATCTTCGAACTTTCTCTCTGCTTGAAGTCAAAACAAAGCTTGAACCAGGTCACAGGGAAAGCTTTTCTTGCTAATCTGCTGATATCGTAGCGTAGTAAAGGTAAAGTAGCTTAGCCTTTCTATTTAGGAGCGCAGCCTATTATAATATAAAGAAAAAGATAAGATGAAAAGCGCTACGCACCTCTTAGTGGCAAAAGCCTATCCTTTTTATAGTGATATTCTCTCCCTAAAGCGAAGAAAGCTCGGCGCCATCCCGCTACTGTCTAGCTGCCATACCGCTGAGCGAGGGCAATAACTTTAGTAAAGCAAAGACTAAGACCTTCGTCGAAAAGAGTCATTCCCTTCTTCCTAGTCATAGGCGAGGGAAAAAGAGGTCGAGCTGGAGGGAGCCTTCTTCATATGTGGGATTGATTTGGAGAATATAAGCCCGTCCACTGCCCTGCTATGAGTTGACAGTCTCAGAGGCAGTCTTCCTCGCATTTACTCGACTTACTTCGCAACTTAAGAACTAGCTCAATCTGAACCGATTAGTCTGCTATTCAAGTCTTCTCCTTAATCCCGGAAGGCAGAAGGAGGATTAGATCTCGGTGTGCTACCCCTGTGTAGTCTCAGCCCGCCAATAAACCATTTGAATACCAGGATAAGATATATAAGAAGGGAAGGAGCTGGTGCCTTTAATATGCCTTGCTAAGCGCCCCCCAGCAGGAATCATCAAAAGCAGAAAGCCCACCTACGAAAGAAAGAGGGTGCGTAACTATAAGGTATGAGTTCCGGTTAGCCCATCGCTTTATGGCTTAGAGGAGTAGCTGGCACTGGTCTTGACTCTGAGTCTGTATCCACCCATAGGATAAGACCAATAGACGGAATTAATTAGTTTCAGTATGGCATCGCATCTCTTGTTCTCGAATCCGCATAAGGGCTTAGACGAGCCCTAGCATCTCTCAGCCAAGACCGCTAATGCCGAATCCAAGACCTCTTGCGGATTCCCAGACCTGGTTCACGCTTGAAAGCCAGGAACCATCGGCCTCTCTATAACAATCTCGTGGGGCGCATCGCTCCTTCCCATCCCAACTCTTTGGAACTCTTGTTCTTGTGCCTTACCCCACTGTCCTTCTTTGTCCTCATGGAGCTGTCCTTGGGAAAAGGTTTGGGACTTATCTAGCTTCCTTTGTTCGTCCTCGCGGATTGCTCATACTAAAGGAGCTGCCCTTCGCTAGAAGAACGTAACCAGTCGCTCCTTACCATCCCAAAGCGTAAACGTCAGCTTTCCTTTCCAAAGGATATTACCTTCCCCGAGCGAAACCTTCTTCCTCATCTAGTACAGGAAAATAAACCTCGGCCTCTTTGGCTTCCTTTTCACAATTCTTTGGAACTATGGGACCTTCCCTCCAAAGCACTTACCAGATCAGAGTCTCTGGCACTTCATTTAGCAGGTAAGACTGGGTCGACATTTCCTGTATTTCATTTTGCAGTTTACACTGGGTCGGCTTTATCTAGGGTTCTTTCTTGCTTGTTCTCCTCTTTCCAAGAGAATTCTCATGCTTTCCTTTCTTCAATCCATATTTGTCCTCTCTTTTTCAATAAGTAGCAGTTAGACTGTCGGAGGGGATACCCTTCGCAGATCCGGCCTGGTTAAGAAAATAGGGATATCCGAGGGTTGTACTTTCGAGGCAGCTTTCCAGCTTTTGTTGGCTTCTTCTTCTTTTACTCTTAGGAGAGTCTGGCTAGTGCTTCTTTGCCGTCTCGCTTCGGAGCTGATCTTATTCTGAACGTAAAGCGAGATCCGGTCATTATGGCAAGTAGGTTTACCCGTTTAGCAGGTGAGTTTGCCTCCCTTGGTTCCATTCCAATCGCAAATCAAGGAACGGGGCTAGAGGACTCTCTGACTTCTTCACGCTTGCCATTTCGTTTGAATGGCCTATAGAGAAGAGCCTATAAGAAAAGAAGAGTTTCAAGAAGCATGAGGTGGGTTCCCAAATATGGTTTGCACCGGGCTTTCTAGTAAAGAATTGAAAACCATGGATACCCTCTTCGAGTGAGAGCTTCACAGGCGTAGGAAGTAGCGAAGGGTGTAACCACCGTAAGCTATCTGAAGCGAAGATGAGCACGGCTAGACCAGGTGAACAAACTACTTCTTAACCACGCACTTTGCGAACAAGAACACAAATGGGCGCAAACATCCTACAGTACTGGCCTGCCCCAAACTCTTCTTGACAACCGTACTGTGGAATCCCCTCACCTAGAGTGCATCTTCATTCTTTCTCGTCTTTTGGAAAAAAGAAACCCCCAATGCCCTAGACGAGGGTTCTTTCCCTTGTTCTTCAATTCCCATCTTCTTTTTTGCAAAGATCATTCTCATTGGTAGCGCCGGCCTATAGTTTGAGAGCGCTTCACTTGTTCCTCGATAACGTGAAGATGAATATCCGATTCGACGCAGGTAAGCTCCTAGAGGACGACCTAAATTCCAGGGAAGCTCCTTGTGTTGTGTATTGTGATCAACCCACCTCTGGCTCGTCCCATTACGAAGCGAACCCTATTTGATTTGGGAAAAAGCTCATTCCTATGGGGTATTCCCCGGCCTTTAAGTGCTTCCTTTCTTTCCTTCATCTTGGATAGTGTCTGACCCTCTATGCAGGAGTTTCTTCTTCTGCTCCTTTCGATCCTGAACGTGAACCGTCCAGAATGAGGATCTATCTTCTTCTTTCGTAGCAGTTCGTATCCTTACTTCCTTAGGTCTCCGAATAGCACTGTTCTCTCTCTCGGTGCTGTAGCCATGTCGGATCTCTGGGACCTTCCTCCCGAGTGGACTTTCCAGATCGGTACTATCTGATTCATCAAATACAGGAAAAGCACTTTCAGGAATCGAACCTGCGGACTCGAGGAAAGGAAGCCTCTGTCTCGTCGACATCAGGATCGTTAGCCTCGGCCTCTAAGGCCTCTCTTTCGCGACTATGAGGAACTCGAGGAACTTCACTCCTTCCCCGAACGAAAGCCTTTCTGACGAGTTAGAAATCCCGGGAATCCTCTCGTCAAGCCTTACCGACCAGGAAGGAAGATGTACCAGGAACGAGATTCATTCCCTTTGAGGAGTTTCACCTTTCGAAGCAGAACGCGGAACTCTAGGCCTAACAGCCTAACAACAGGAGGTCCTTACGCTACCAGTCCTTAATGTTGAGGAACGAATGCCGGTCTCAGCCTTACATACGAGGAAAGTAGGCCGGAAGGAGATTCATCTTCATCTGAACGTACAGCGAGACGAAAAAACCATTTCTTAGTGCTATTCTGTTGAAGCCTTACTGACGCTGACGAGGAAGGAAGACCGGAAGAAGATGAATCTTCCTTCTTTTTGTAAAGAAACTCCCCATTTAGGGATTCCCTAGCCGCAGCTTCCTTTCTTTCTGACTTGATGACTTCTTCTTACCCTCAAAGGAGGAGATTCTCTATCTTCTTCACGCTTGCCGGGAGCTTCCAACGGGGATTATGGGAATCCCTTCCCACCTAGTGAAAAGGGAAGATTCGAGACGAATAGGACTAATCGTTCTGTAATCGATCAGCTTCTCAAAGTCATCTGCTCATTGAAGGAAGTGAGATCGGCGCGGAATTCTCGAACCCAGCTCTCGAGAGTGTTGAGCGAAGTCGAAGGAACCTGTTGGTTCGAATCAAAGACCGATCAATAAGCAGTATTAAATACTTTAGTAAAAAGGCTGGGACTCTCTTCTTATTTCAACTCCCCAGTTCGTTGGAAAGTGCTATAGATGACCCTCAAACAAGAGTGGAAAGAAGCAAGGGGGGCCAGAGCCAGAGCCAGAGCCAGAGCCAGAGCCAGAGCCAGAGCCAGAGCCAGAGCCAGAGCCAGAGCCAGAGCCAGAGCCAGAGCCAGAGCCAGAGCCAGAGCCAGAGCCAGAGCCAGAGCCAGAGCCAGATAGACCTCGTTCTAGAGGCCAACAAGGCTCTTTAAAAGGCCTCCCTTTCAAAAGTGAACTATGGCACCTTACCTCACAGCCCTTGATTGGACTGATCGAGCTGCTCTTGGTCGCACTCATCGAGCTGCCCTAAGCCCTACAGAAAACTAGAAAAAACTGGCTACCTAATAGTTTTCGCTACAGCTACAGTCTTAGTCTTCCTTAGTTCACTTTCCGTTTTCTAAAAGACAGTGAAGAGGACGAGAGCACACCACTCCCCGAGCGGTGCACTCTCGTACTCCGAAGTAGCTTTCACTCAACCATCCGTCCTGTGATTGAAGATGTGGGGCCACTAGGCACCATCGTCTGAAGTCCAGGCTTTGAGAGTCAATGCTATAGATCTTTGTCTAATATACGAATTATTACCACGCCAGTTCATTACATTACCATACCTTCCCTCACTGTCCTTCCCCACTGTACCTGTCTCTGGTCCATCTAAGCACTATGAAGAAAGAAAGGACTTGGAGTCCTCATGCAGGACAAATGATGACATCTTTCCGTATCAAAGACCATGCTTAGCGAGTGTACTAGTTATGTCGTAATTAGAGTATTGTTCTTTGCGAGTGATTAAACAACACCAAACGAAGGAACGAACCAGCTAACGACCGACCCGCGATCGAGGATGGAGACAGCCGTGAGGAGATCCTAAAGTCCAGGCAAAGCGACAAGAACAAACTACTCCTAAAAGAGCAGCGGAAGTCCCATTGCATTGAGAGTGAACAAGGGTAGTGAAAGAAGGCAAGGACCAGGGACATGGTACAGAACCTCCTGCACCACCAGCTACAGGAATTAAGCTACCACTTGATCTTGACCCTGTAAACTGAAGTAATGGTTGAAGACCCTGGTCTCATGCCCGAATGGCATAGCACCGCCCAGTATCTATCCCTGTTCCGATATAGCCTACACATTCCCAGTAGAACATCCCTTGTCGAAGTGTGATGAAAGGGCGTGGATAGGGGAAGCCTGTCCCAGCATCATAAAGTGCAATTCCAGTGCCATCTTAAAGTCCTATTCCAGCATTCCTTTTCCTACTAGTCATTTCTTATCTAGGCGCTGTTCAAGCAGATGACGTTGATCCGGGACCAGAGCCTGTCGACTAAGAAGTTGATAGACCGTCGGAGGTCCTCATCAGAGTCAGCAGGGGACAGGAAGATAAGAAGCACCAGACCTGATGTAAACACACATAGCATGAAGGGCATAGAATGTACCAAAGCAATGGTTGGTTCCAGATCAAGCTAATATAGCACCACAACCAGTAGAGGAAGCAAGAATGGAGATCGGTGAAATCACCTATGTTATATTATAAACAAAACAGAGGAAAGGGAAGAGGTGATGTCCCTCAAAAGGACTACCCAGAACCTAATGACTCAACAAGTCCAGCAACATACCCCTCGACCGAGTCGGACCCTCTTTCACAACTCTTAGGAACTCTAGGACCTTACCTCGCTATCCTTCTTCGTCTTCTTGGTGCTGGCCTTAGTCGTACTCATCGAGCTGATCTTCTTCGGAGGTTTACTTACCTTCGCTTTAGTTATGAAACAGCCTACCAATTTGACCCCGCCGCAGCTTCCTTCTTGACGAATAAGATATTTCTTTATGGTCGAGGCCTACTTTCTTTCTCGTATTGAGAAATCACTATCGCTATTGTGTATGCCCACGCCGCGGGTTCTTTTCTTTCTGACGAGTTGACTTCTTCATGCTTGCCATTTCGCTGGCCTTTACTAAGAGCCTCGAACTATAGTTGAAAAGAAGGAACGGGTGGGGACTCTGCTTTGCGAGTGATGAACTACTCCAGTCCAGTTAGCCAGAGATTGCATCTTTTAAGAGAATCTTTATAGCAAAGAATGGCCAAAAAGGCGCCTCAAATGATGTGTAAACCCATGAAGGGTAACGATCATACGTTTTTATGTACTCAAGATGGCCGTAGAATCGGTTTAGGAAGAATCAGAAAAAACCTCATTGCTCATTATTGGGGATCTCTTAATTTGATCTTTGCTTAGCGAGTGAAGTCCTGGGTTTGCAACAGCAACAAGAGAAGAACAAACTACTCCAGTTCGGGCTATGCCAGAGAATCTTTATAGAATCAATGGTAGAAAAGGCTCCTATTTGGATGAAAACAATCACCCATCAGGGTATCGATCTTACGTTTTTCTTTAGTCACCATGACCGTACAATCCGTTTTGGAAGAATTGTAAAAACCCCATTATTGGGGATCTCTTGATTTGATCTTAGCTTTGCCAGGGAACAAGGGATGGTCCGGGACTAGTCCCTGATCCTCCTACCGGCGACTGTAAATACCACCTGATCTATACCCAGCAACAGATGTAATGGTGGAAGTACCTCGTCACACACACATCCCTTCCAGGCCAAGGGAAAAAGCACCAAGGGTAGAGCAAAGAACTACTTCTAACTGTAGAAGACCAGGCATAGCGAGGGAGTCTCCTTCCCTAACAGCAAGAAACTCATCAAAATGCAATGAACGGAGCTACAGCTACCCGGAGATTCTCTTTGTTCTGTATTGAAGTCGAGGAAGTAGCAGTAGCTGTAGCTTCTTCGCTTAGTTGATTTATTAGTAACTGTAGCTGTAGCAAGTAGCTCAAGTAGCTTTATTGGCGAGTAGCTTATTAGCAACATTGGCTAGTAGCTTACAGTAGGAAGTAGAACAAATAGACTGACGCTTTCGAGTTCCTTTACTTGCTTCAAAGCGAACTAAGGAAGTAGTAGTAGCTTCTTCTACAGTAGCCAGCCTTCTTTTTAGGACCTGATGTAACTCCCCGATACCACAGTAGAGAAGGCGGAATCGGCCTCCCTTATCGAGATAGCAGGGACTTGAAGGAAAGTAAGAGAAGAAAGCCACCGATTCACTCCAAGTGGGAAAGTAGTGAGTTCTGGATTCTCTCTGGGTGTGAAAGATAGGTGGAAGAAAGGAGGAGAGTCAAAAGGATCAAAGGAAAGGAGTTCCGTTCAATGTGTTGTTGTGGTTGAGTCAATAACATCCTATAAAAAAGAGCTAGGCCCAAAGGCGATAAGAAGTAATAAAACTTCAGCGGAGACAGGTTAAAATAGGGGCATTCCAAACAAAGGAAAGAAGTGCAGATATGAGAAGGTAGATGCTTTTGGGTTCTAAAAAACTAAAGTAAGGTAGCGAAGTTCAAACTGCTCTTACGCAATTAGTAGGACACGGGGGAACAACCTTAGAGTGATTCAGTCGATACAGAGGCTTGACTACTACGATGGAAAGTTCTGAAAGAACAGATTAGATGTGATTACCAATCGGCTTACTCTGCCTTTGCAAAGACTGTTTATGGATATGCTCCTTATACAGGAATTTAGGATGTAAAGAATAACGATTTAAAGACCTGTCAGATGAACCTTAAGGAAGATCTACCGAAACCGCTTGTCTTTCTTATACTTATAGGTTTGGCTTCCGAAAAGGATTCAATCCAGGCATTTCTAAGCGGGGTAAGAGCCCTAATAAGGGAAGTACGAGTCACTAATAGATCTAGCTCCAAAAAAAGCTGGTAAGTCCATAAAATAAAAGGGTGAAACCAAAAGCAGAAGAAAGGGGGAATCGAAGAGGCCTAAAATCAGCCTTTTGAAGCCCTTCTTAACGAAAGAGCACGTTTTTCTAATTAGACTATTATGCTACAGCTACTGGTCCAACTCCACCAACTAGATAAGCTAGATCAACACCGGCTTCCACGTCTTTGGAAGTTCCCAACCTTGTACTACTATCTCCTTAGTTTTTCTCCCTCATTGTAGGTATTTTGTAGCTGACCAAACCCCTTAACCAACAAGCCAAGGCTCCCGCGGCTAGGGTAGGGAAGGCCCTTTCCAATGCCTCGAAAGGGTCTATCGAAAGAGAAGGGCGTGCTGGTTTCGAGGAAATGCATTTAGATGAGAGAAATCGACTAGGAACACGATGCCTATCCGTGGACGTAGGTCCCTAGGTAGGTTTAGTTGGCGGGAGTGATGATGTAAAGGTAAAAAAATAGGCGCATCCATGGAAGGCCGACCTTAGCGGTGTGAAGCCATAAAGTACGAAACGAACAAGAAAACGGTCTAGCTAGCGGGGGTACTTGGGAAAGTTCAAAGCATGGTTCAATTTAGACGATCCGGGCCATAGGGAGAGGAACAAACTCCCCCATCGCACCGAGGGAATTGACCCCCGGAGCGCCCCCTTAATTTGAATTGATTGATTGGGAAAGCTGGTTCCGTAGCATTTAAAAGAAAAAGTCTCAGGAAATAAGGAGGAATGAGGATGTGGAAAAAAAGAGGTGGAAAGTTTCTCTTTATCTTTATGGTCGGATTTTGCAGTGCTTCTCCCCTGTGACTAGATCGTCCTGAAGACGGATGCGACGGGAAGAGGTGGCATTTGGAAGTGTTGCTGACTTAACGAAAAGTCCTATACCTTTTGTCTATTCGACTAGTGTGGATTGGTTTTATCTACCCTGCCGCCCATCCTCACTCTAGTGTAACGACCAAAAAATAGAAAAAGATGTTTCTTACGGAGTAGAGTGGAGTCTACTAGTACGCGTCCCTTTGATTTCCACAACAAATCGATGGACTTAGTAGATGAAAAAAAGAGAGAAGATACGGCTTCAGCAAATCAAGGGTTTGCACATGCCAAAGTTAGGATCCGGAAGGCATCTAAGCCCCTAAGAAAGGCTTAGAACCTCATTGAAACGAGATGTATACGATCCCCTGAAAGAAAGGGGTTTTTGACCTAAGTTAGTCGTGCAGGAGAGGGAGAACCGGGGACTAAAGGAGGTGATCCTAACGTATTGCCAATGGGAATCATCTTTCAATGAGGTTTCCTTAGTCAGAGGGATGGCTTCCAATCAATGACGACTTGGTTCCTAGCTCTAAGGTCTACTAGGCTTACAACGCCCAAAGTATAAATCCAATGGAAAGAAATAGGGGCCGTCTTAGTGAAAGAGCTAGCTAAATATATGCTTTTTCTTAAGACTCTCCTATCCTGGTGTTCAAGAAGCGCTAATATACTTCATGCACCAATCCAATACCTGGCTAAGATAGGATCATCTTTGCTTTGCGCAATGAAAGTCGAAATTATGATGGTTACACTACAACAACCCCTTCCTATAGAAACCGGGGCAGAGCCTGGTAAGAGCTTCCTTCTTTATAGGACATCCAATGCCCAACCTTAGCATCCATTGAAGAGGTCCTTCACAATCCGGATTTTCAAGCGGGAACTACTTCTCTGTGTTAGGGTAGGATCCTTTATATCGAACAAGGAAGTCATCCTCAAAGGCGGCCCTCCAATTCGAATTCCTAAAGTAGGTCCATATCGAGATCAAGTTGGCCGGGTTCCAAGGGTGATTGCAGTTTACCGAGTTTAAGTGGAAGCATCTGTTTAAGCACCCGTAGTTTCAGTAGCATTTGACCCAGTGCTAGTTGTTTCAAATCCAATTCCAGGTCAAGAACCAGTGAATATGCCGGGTGATTCAATTTACCTCATTTATTCATAATCAGCACCAGTCAAGCCCCGCGTTCTTTCCTGTCCCAGGTTCTATTCGCCTGGTTACAAATCCAAAACCAGAGCCTGTTAATCGAGTACCCATCATTTATTCAGCCACCATCTCACTAAGTATCCTTTACAGATCAAGATCAAGTAGTTGACCTCACAAAAGCAGCAGAGACAGTAGTCGCATAGGTAGCGACGAAGGTATGGGCAGCAGAGACAGCAGCCAAGGCTATGGTAGCAGAGACAGCAGATCCAGAAGTAGATGCTAAAGCGTAATTACGTAGAGAATATCACGCCAAAAACTAGACCATTGTAGTCGTTATCTAGGCCGACCTGTACTAATTAAGGGAATTCACCCCTTATCAATGTGGAGGAAAGACTCGGTGCATCATGAGGGAGCTCTGCTCTAGGGTTACCAAGGAAATTTACTTAGGCAGATCTCATAAGGTGCTTCATACGGCATCCTCCGGGAGAGATACGGCACTTCAGGGTCAGGGTCAGGCCTACATCATCTCTCTAGGGGGATTCTCCCTTCGGTGCAAGGTTAGGTCCGAAAGAGAGAGTGCTTTTTATTTTTTACTTCAGTCATATAAATAAAGTGCTTCTGGTTGAAAAACAAGGATTCGGAAGTCTGCCAAGGTGGCCTAACTGACCTTTAGCCCAAAGTAAAGAATGAAAGGTAAGGTACGAAGTCGCTTGTCCGCATCGGGCAAGGTTACCGAGGGGATAACTCCGAGAATGAGGTGGTCTCATTTTTGTGCTCCCACACTTTTGAGGAATGGGCGGGGTAGCTACTATACGCCACCTTTCCACTAGCAAATTGACTACCTACATATGCCACCCTTGCACTCTTGTTTTATCGTCGCAGTTCACTACTCAGAAACAAACATTTTCCTTCGCGAAAACCTAAGCAGTTCGGCATCACATAAGGAATAAAAAGGAGAATGGGTTAGTGTTCTCACCGCCCTATGGAGAACCGATTCAGTTGTCTTTCAAGCTCACTTTCCCTTGCACGAACAATATGGCGGAGTACGAGGCTTTGTTACTGGGTCTTGAGTTAGCCATTCACATGGGGGCCTACACATGGGGACTCTCAACTCGTTGTGAAAGAGGTCTGAGGGGCTGAGGAGACGATTCGGGCAGAAGTGGAACGAGTTCTAAGAGAGAGAATCCAGCAAGAACAGCAGCCTCGTTCGCAGTAAGCAGAAAGGCCTCAAGCTCCTCCTACTCCTCAGGAGGCCGAGCGAGAGGACGTCATCGACTACAAGAAGTTATTCTCCAAGATGTCTGAAGAGCTCGAGAATCTACGGCTTGAGAACGCGAAGTTACAGAGGCGAGTCGAAATACAATACAAGAAATGGAAGCGGCAGATCAAGAAGAAGAAGATTTCGAGCCTCCTCGTCGACAGCACTCAGCACGAGCAGTCGAGATCGACGATCCATCGAAGTATAGTTCCCATTCTTTGGCCTCTACAACGAAGACTTCCTCATCTGGCAGGTCGCTTGACACTTCCTCGCTGTCCAGCACCGGCGCTAGTAGATTTGCCATCGCTTGCCCTTTGATCGCCTTCTGTGGGGTGCAAGTAAGATCTGCACTCTGAGAGCTTTAATAGCCATATGAAGGTTCTCCTTGACAATGCCGGTTGAGTCAACATGTACTTGATAGGGTCCGACTTGGTCACTAGTTGCACTGGATGAGCGAGTAGATAATTCCTCAACTTCTGAGCAGCGAATACCAAAGATAAGCACACCTTCTCGATCCTTCGGTATCGAGTCTCTGCCGGTTGCATCACTCTGCTCAAATAGTAAACTAGCCTTTCTCTTCCCTGTTCATCCTGCTGGGCAAGGAGAACACCAATAGATTTACTGGTAGAAGAAAAATAGAAAATTATAGGCTTACCTGGGCTGGGATAGGTGCCATGAGAGTCGGCGGCGACAAGAGTTCCTTCTTCATCTTAAGAAGTGCTTGCTCGCAGTGCTCTGCCCAGACAAACTTAGCATCTTTCTTCAAGAGGTACATGAGTGGACGGACTTTCTCAGACAGATAGGGGATAAAGCGGCGGATGTAAGAAACTTTTCCTAGGAAACTCTTAAACTGTTTTACTGTCACCGGCCTCGGCATCTCCTGAATTGCCCTGATTTTAGAGGGATCGATCTCGATTCCCCTCCTGTGAACGACAAAGCCCAGAGATTTTCCTGATGATACCGGATTCATCTTCAGATTATATTATATTGTCTGCACCTGTCAAAAACCTCCCCTCAAACTTTCCGGAATTGACTGCTAATAAAGTGCAGGACATGCAAAGCCATCAAACCCTAACTACATTCAGCAGTTCTGTGACAATGTTTATGGCAGATTCCAAGAGCCCTTTTTTATATTCCTTTGGGCACATATCAGAGGGCTGTTCGTGGCATTTTATGGGCATTTTATTGCAGTATGTGGACGGTAGCAACTCTGGCCCCCATCACGACCTACAAAGATCGAGCAAACCATGACAGTAAGAAAAGGCTATTGAAGTGTCTTTTAGGGCGCAATTATGGACAGATTTTGGAGAGCTTTCAGTCAGTCAAAACCCTAGCACTGTACCCTTCCTCGGGTGACCTGCAAAAGAAAAAGTAAACTCAGCAGTCTTAGGTGGTGAACCCAAGGGCAGTACTAAAGCAATCTTGTGGCAGCTTGCAACCATTTCCAGCATTTGTACCTAGGCAGATTTGAATCCATGAATAAGGAGTATGTAGCAGCATGTACTACTCTTTGTTCCAGCAGAAAGAGATGTTTTTCTCAGCTGGGCCTAGATTGCAAGACAGTGCAGCAGCACTAGGGCATGGACTGTGAGCAGTTCTGTGGCAGCATAATAACCCTAGCACAGGGCTGAAGAAAAGGGGTTGCTTGGGAGGAGGCATTCACTAGTGTGAAGCCAAAGGTGAGTCATTTTCGCATCTTTGGCTGTAAAGTTTATATCCATGCATCTATAGAGAAGACGACCAAGTTGGAGCCCTCCGAGTTTCTTTTTGGGTTACAATGAGACTTCAAAGCCCTGCAAGGTCTATATTCCAGAGCAGAGGAAGACAGTTGTGAGCAGGGATGTCAAGTTTGAGGAGGACTTTGCATTCAGGAAGTCGCTTGAGCCTATTCCAGTGACAGAGGATGAGGAGCAGGAAGCTCCGAAGGTTGAGCCAAGGTCACCAAAGACACCAGCAGTTGTTTCCAGTTCAGGACAATAGCTTTCTCTAAGGAGGAGGAAACATTAACCCCTTCTAGTTATATCAAAGACCTCGATGGTTCACACAGACATTGAGGGATGCTCAGGAGTATGTAGAGGCTCCTAGGAGCACATTTGGGGATAGCAGGCCTCCGAAGAAGTTTCCAAACCATGGAATTGATAAGCAGCATCATAGATTCCGAGCCTTCCAGTTTTCAAGAGGCAGTAGACCAACAGGTCTGGCGGGATGCCATGGTGGAGTACACCTTCCAGCATTAAGAATGATGTTTGGGACATAGTGCCAAGATCGGAGGGGAAATCGATAGTCAGTTCCAAGTGGCTCTACAAAATCAAGCATGCAGCAGAGGCAGCATTGAGAAGTTCAAGGCGTGGCGAGAGGGTTATCCCAGAAAGAGGCAGTGGACTATGAGGACACATTAGCTTCAGTCGCCGGGTACACTTCCATTAGAGCAATTATGTCCTTAGTTTCATTTATGGGATGGAGGATACATCAGATGGATGTGAAGATAGCCTTCCTTAATGGGATCATTGAGGAAGAAGTGTACATAGAGCAGCCTGAGGGCTTTAAGGTAAATGGGAAGGAGTACTTACATTATGCGCTGACTTCCACTTCCATACTAGAGGATACGGTTTCGACAAAGGCGGGGGCGTGGGATTTCATGAATAAGTAGAAAGATGCTCTGTCTCATCCACTCTGCGTAGATTGACTGAACGCAGAAACCCGGATTTCGTACCTGTAGTCTTTCTATCTTATTAGTAAGGGATTGGACATCTGGGAAATGTTGGCATGAGGTTTCGGCAATTTCAACATTTTCGGTGCCATGGAGCTAGACCAGTGAGTCGCGGATGGAGAGGGATTCGAACCCCCGGTACTCCCTAAATCAATGCCTCTACCTTTTTCGTCGTGTTTGCGGATGGAACATCAAGAAAGAGAGAGGACTTGAGCCATGCGTGATTTCTGCGGGATGTATAGGTCCTTAGTAGCGTATCATTTGCAGTCTCCGGCGAAGGAGACAAGGGCGAGGCACCGAACATGTTCTATCTTCATCCTATGCTATTTTTTAAATTTCTTCACCGGGCTTGGGAAAGTCGTGGAGTGCATAAGCCCCTGACGAGAGGGGCGACTGAACGGAAGACGGAACCGAGTTCGTTGAGAAGAAAGCACAAAGAAAGAGGTCTCCCGAACATGTATAGACATCCGGGTGTAGCAGGAAAAGAAGCTGTACGTGAAGATCACAGAAAGAAAGATTTTCCTTAGCTAAGAAAGGCATGGGAGTCTTTGGGCATTTGGAATGCATTCCTTTTCGATGAAGTACCCACGGAGCGGTACACTGAACACCAACCCAATCTCAACGAACAAAATCAAACTACAAGCAACTACATCAACAACCTGACGTGAACGGCCGCTTTGTCCGGAAGTGGACCTGCATCTTCCTCCTCCTGGCAAGAAGCCCTAAGAGCAGACCGCCTTTCTAGGTGATTCTTTTTCCTCTGTTGACCCCCTGTGTAGCCTGAAGGTAGGAGGGCCCTTTCTCTTTTGATAGCTAGAATTTATTTCCTGAGGGAAGTAGCTAACTCAATCTGGCAGCTAAAGAGGTAATAGCTAGGAAAGGTCCCTCTTCCTAACTACAGATAGGGAAGTAGTCTTGGCTGTTAGCTACGTATGACTACTGACCGTTGAGTGCTCAATCATCACTTAAGCAATTCCTCCTTGCTCGGCTTCTGCCTCTGTATGATTCACTCTAGTCTATGGGTAGTCTATTTCTAAGAAGGTATTCTTGCTGTTATGTTTTTAACAAGATAGCACCCATAAGAAGGACAACTATCTAGCTATCTCTTTTTTGCCTTAGGTTGGTCGTAGATCAGTGCTCTGCTTGTTTAAAGAATCCCTGATCTACCACCACCCTCATGCTAATGGTATTCTGACCTAGGAACTAGAACGAACATAAGCTAGAAAGAAGCCGGTCTACCACATGGGATAGGAAGATCAAAGCTAGCCCTCTCTCAGATAGCACACCCAGATGCCTAACATCCTACTGCTCCAATCCAATCCATTCTATTATAACCTGTCTTAATCTATTCTTACCTTCAAAAGAACAACGGCAACCTAACAGCAGCAAAGCATAGTAAGATAGGTTGAAGCTGTTGGGGTATAAAAGATAGAGGCTAAGACTGCTAACTCTTTATCCTCATTGGACTCAAGGACTTCGCAAAAGAGGAGCTAACCCTCATCCAGTAAGGATGCAAATAAAAAAAATGAAAAGAACTAACAGAGGAAAGCAGATAAGCATAGGAGAATCTGTTCTAAGAGGTGCTTGAAATATAAACCTCATTCACAGAGGAGATAACGGGGAGAAGGTTTTTATTACTTACTTGAGGAATCGGGGAAGAAGGCTTTCAAGAAGAGATTAGCTCCTAAGGAGGACTATAGAGCTTCTTATCGAGACTTATTACAGGACGTAGTCACTACCCATATCAGAAAGCTCTAACTGGACTTAGACAAAGAAAACAGCTAGAGGAAGAAAAAGCACCTTCCTTCATAGGGCTTGCAGGCAAGTAAATAGGACTTAGAATTCTTCCTTGGCTTCCTGGAACTACAGGAAGATATAACTAGGAAGAGAAGACGATAAGACAATAGATGAAAGGTCTGCGTCTGCTCGTATGATAGATAGGAGAATGGATGGATGCTCTCTTCTTTCCTTACTAGGCTAGGGGGAGGAATCAAAGAAGAAGTCTGTCAAGAAGGGATTCGATCCTAAGGAAGGAAAGAGAAGGCTAGATCTAACAGATAATAGTGGTATTCTTACCTAGGAACTAGAGCAGACGAAAAGAAGCAGATGATGGAGTGTCACCTTCACTTATGCAAGCAGGGACAGAAGTTCGAACAGGGGTATTAACCGAGAGTGATGTACCAGCTGCAGCAACCTCCTCCCGGATATGCTTTTGCGGATGAAGACGAAGACAGAGACGCGCTAACATGTAAAGTAGTGGAATGGAAAAGGATGGTAGCCCACCCAGGACAGCACATAGAGTAAGGTTGGCTCTATGCGAGATAGAAAAACCGCATGGACACGGCTCCTTTTGGATAGATCGTCAAGCAATTTACCCATATAGCTATTATCGCGAGGGTGAAATACAATCCATTACATCTGGATTGAAACTTGAGAACCAAAGATATAAACTAAACTGGAAGATAGAAGCTATCTAACAGATTTGAATATGAATAGGAACAGCCTTCAGAGAGAAGAGACAAGGCCAGGCCGAAACGATATTGCCATTCCTCTTTTGATAAGAAGGTAGATGAAATAGTGAGTTGTTACGAGGAATATGTAAATGCAGTGTGCGGTGAAGTTCTGACTCCGGATGGTGGGATGCGTCATGAGGAGAAGTGGAATGAATTTTCTTCACTTCTCGATAGCTGGAAGCATCTCGGTCATAACTACAGCTTGCACTACTAATTATGATGATATCAATGAAAGATTCTTTATGGTTGATTGATAAAAAGAAATCAATCTTTTCAGATTTTTTTGAGGATGAGGATTTAGAATCAAGATTCAATGGTTATTTGAACCGTTTAAAGTATTTAATCAATGAGGAAAGATTCACGGATCCCTATGACGGATTGAGAATAGTTAAAGTTACATTTAAAGATCCTTACCTTCGATGTGCAGAGACTGATTTGATATCATTGTTAATAATGCGACTGTTAATTAAGTATGCTTACAATACAGGGTTTGAATATGGTAAGTTTACTATAGGTTATATCATTAAAATGCCAAATAATCAAATACCAAAAGAAGACGTTTCCTTTACAATAGGAGGTGCTATTTCTTTAAATGATTCTAGTGGTAATGGAGTTCCTAACATGGATGTATATAATAAGATTAATCAATTAATAATGAAAAAAGCGGAGGATTACGATCAAGAATTGCTATCAGGTATATTCATTCGATTGTATATGGTAGGTATGCAGGATAAATTGTTATCTATTAGCGACTCTGAAATAGATGCCCAACTTTGGAAATTAATTCATTCCAGCACAGTTGGTGGTGAACCACAAGAAGTGAAAGATATGGATAGGAAGAAGCTTAAGTATACCAATCATATCCCTGCACTCAAACCTAGTGGTAAGAAGAGTCTTCCTTTCATTGTAGCCGATATGGAGACAATTCTAAAAGAAAACGAGACAACTCTAAAAGAAAACGAGACAACTCTAAAAGAAAATGTTCATGTTCCTTACGCAGCTGGTTTCTTAGTGGTTAAGCCGGGTGACGATGTTGGTGCCAAGCCTGATTATGAAATTGAAACATATTTCAGTGAAGATTACGAACCGGTAATACCTGATTTTAAAGAAAGGAGTAATAAAATGTTGTTCGACTTTCTAGAGCGTTTAGCAGTGGTTACTGGTCAAACTAAGATTCGAACAGTTTACTTCCATAACTTATCACGATTCGATGGTATTCTATTACTGAAATATTATACTTCTCATTGTGGGGGTAAGTACAAAATCAAACCTCTTATGAGGAACTATATGCTTTACGAGATAGCAGTGTATCTGGGAAAGAAAAGGGTGTTCCGTCTAAGAGATTCATACACTCTGCTCCCTAGTAGTCTTGAAACATTGAGTAAGACTTTATGTCCTCAATTAGGTTCAAAAGGCTCCATCCAACATGACGAAGTGAATGAGATTAATCTGATGAAGCTTAAAGCAGAATTGTTGGATTATATGCAACAGGATATTCGTCTGTTAGGTGGTGTTATGCTGAAGGCTCAAGATATTTATTGGACTCAATACAAAGTTGATATAGAGAATTGCATGACATTGTCAACGCTAGCTATGACTATTTATCGTACGAGCTATTACGATGAAAATAGTTGGCCTATCCATATACCAAGTATGAACGAAGATACATTCATTCGGCGTGGATACTATGGAGGCCATACTGATGTATATAAGCCATATGGTGAAAATTTATACTACTATGATGTGAACTCATTATATCCATATATAATGAAAACTTATCCTATGCCGGGTGGTGTACCTGTCTGGCATGGTAATTTGGAAGACCAGGAATTATCCAACTTGTATGGATTTATTGAGGCTTATGTAGAGTGTCCTAGTACAATTACTCGACCTTTCTTACCCTATAGGGTAGATAATGTGAGTTTAGTTTTCCCAACAGGTGAATTCGTAGGTGTGTATTTTAGCGAAGAATTGATTTTTGCGCGCGACTTGGGTTACAAGATTCTACCACTAAAGGGCTACTTGTTTGAGAAGAAGCCTAGTCCTTTCGACAGCTTTGTGTCATCCCTCTTCGGGAGAAGACAAGAAGCTAAGAAAACAGGTAATGAAGCAATGGCATATGGGTACAAGATACTAATGAACTCGCTGTACGGTAGATTTGGTATAAATCCAAAAAGTACTATAACAGAGGTATGCTCTAGGGAAAGATATGACTATTTGACGCATAATAAGAATTTTGTCACAGCGGACAAGCTGAGTGATTCTTACTATATCGTAAGTTACATTCACAATATGGGAAATGTTGACCCGTTAGAGTGGAATCCTCCTAAGGTATCGGCTGTTCAATTGTCCGCTGCTATTACAGCTTGTGCTCGTATTCATATGTACAAATACATTTCTAGACCAGACTGTTACTACACTGATACTGACTCCGCAATTCTAGGAAGTCCTCTTCCCGAAGAAGAAATCTCTTCCATTGAATTGGGTAAGTTAAAGATTGAGCACTTTGTAAAGAAAGCTATCTTCTTAGCACCTAAGAGTTATATCTTATACACTGAAGAAGGTAGTAATATAATTAAGCACAAAGGTGCAGCTAAAGAGCATGTAGATCCTGAATGGTTTGAATCACAATACGCTGATCTGTCTCGAACAGAGCACGTCAAGGGGGTATCTACCTTCAAAATTAATTGGCATAACCTACACATAACCAAAAGGGAATACCAAGTTAAACTTGGAATACAACTGGGTACTAAAAGGCTTCCAGTCTTTGATAATAACAATATTTGGGTAGACACACAACCTAAGGTTGTAATAGACTTCGGTGGTCAAGAAAGCTCTATTCTCAAATTGATGTTGAAGATTCTTCAGGAACAGTATGACAAGATATTGAAAGAATATGAGGAGAGGATTGACAAGAAAGAGAAAGAATATGAGGAGAGGATTGCTAGTATACGGAAAGAATATGATAAAAAGCGTGAAGAGATGATATCGAGGTTTGCTAAGCTTCCTGAGGAACCAGTGATGAGCCCTCTTACTGAATCCCCAACAGGATTAGAGCAACCTACAGGGACTAAGAAACCGAAGAAGCAGAAGAAAGGGACAAAGAAGCCGAAGAAAGGGACGAAGAAGCCGAAGGGGCCGAATGACACTAGCTAACCAACGGAGAGAGAAGAACGAGTTCACTCACTCTCACTGAGTCTCTTTGCATCCATGGCTGAATGGTTAAAGCGCACAACCTATACAAGAGGATAATTTGTGGGTTCAATTCCTACTGGATGCACACCAATGGGACCCTACCATCTATGAGTTCTAGTCTCAATAAGAACTTTCATTCTTATTGAGACTAGCTAGTCTCAAAATGATAGTTTGGATTATTGATTCGTTGATGGCTAATCTTGATTGACTGAGACTAGGAGCCCCTAAGTAAGAGTGAGAACTTCCTTTTCAATGAGATATACTACCTACGCTAATAGCGTTTGATGAGACAGCTAAAGAAGGAGTTACCCATCGCTTCCCTTTATTCGTTCGCCCGGTTGCCTCTCAATCCCATACCATGCCCCTGCAGCAGGCACCGCAACCAAACTTTTCATTTCCTGCGCCTTGGCAAGTGCTACAATAGAACTATCCAACAGCTCCCCCTCAAGTCTATACTCTCCCGGCAGCTCAAAGAGTACCATCCCAAGAAGCAGGTACACAGGCCAATTCTTACCCATCCGCCAGCACACCTAGTAAGTTCTCCGTATTGCCAATGTCATTAGCTGCTTCCGCAGTTGATAGCCGGAAATTGACTCACACCCATTCCTCCTAGGCCATTGACAGATCCCTTGCCTAAGAACCATAATCCCAATGCTAGGTGCGAATACCACACAGGGATGATAGGGGACTGGACAGACCGATGCTCCAACTTGAAAGACAGGGTTCAGGACCTCATTGCCAAAGAGCTGTTAAAGTTCGAAGTATCAGAAGAGAACCCGAATGTGATGCAGAATCCACTTCCTGACCATGTGAAGAGAGAGGGCAATTAATTGATCACAACCAAGTGTACTACTCTTTACTTGAGTGGGACTTCTTCTTGTTTATCTTTATTAGTATTTGCATTTGCGGCAGTGAGCGAGGGAATTTCTAATCAATCATCTAAAATCTAATAAGGCAGACCTTACCTTCTCTTCTATAAGCACGGGAACTTGGCCTGCCCCCCTATTCCTATTATGGCGTTTTTTAACAGACTTATAAGAAGTTGTTGAAATAGGTTCTTCAAGCCGGAGTGCCCGAGTAGCTAACAGGGGAGCAAACTCCAGAGCATGATGTGTGGTCAACAAGCCAAACAGAGGCCTTAGATGAATATCGCGGATAAATTCCTATTTTAGTGAAAGCGGGGCATAGGCATAGCATAAAGGAAGTCAAGCGTGAATGCATTCATTTAGCGGATCAATATTCGACTTAATCAGATGCTTACTACCGTACGTGACAGGGGAGATGGTACAAGACAAAGGGCCTACGTTGCTTCACTATAGAAGGTCTAGCTCAGCTGTATTGGAGGAGTACCACGCCTACACATATTACAAGATCCGCTCCTGGGCAGATCAAGAAAGGAGAATGTCCTGAGGAGCCCTATCTTGGTCTCGCGGAGTGTCATTCATTCATCGAAGGGCGGAAAGGAGGTAGTGGCTTCTCCCACTAGGAATGGGGTCAAGCGCAGGCCCCCTCTCTCATAAAGAAAGAAGGTACTTATTCGAATCAGGGGCACAGAGGATCGAACTTAAAGACACTTTTGCAGAGGCAAGCCGGAGAACGTTGAGCACGAGTATGGTCGCTTGGCCAAAGGATCACTATATTATATTGGATGAGGACATTCGGGGGGACGGAACCCAGAGTATATTATCGTAGTGAAAGCTGTAAAGTCGAAGTGCGAATCGAAGTCCGTTGTTTCTTCCATTACGTCTGGGCCGGAGTTGGACTAGTTCTTTGCCTTGTTACCTTTGGAGTTCCATCTGCCTGCACCCACGGCTTCAGTCCTTCAATTCAGCCATCGCTGAGTCGTAACGTAATAAGTCCATTCTGTAAGCTAGGCGGGCGTTCACTAAGAAAGAGCGCTAGGGAGAAAGAATTGATTAAATGAAGGATGTTTTCTAGTTGATTCTTAATTTCATGAAATAGAGATCGGGACTAGACCACACAGCTCTGGCATAAAGCATCCTACTCGGATGCTAAAAAGCAGTGGTCGGGGCGCTCATCCTCTGTTTTCTGCTTTCAAGCCGACCCCCATCCTTACGCGGGGGAGCCGAAGACAAGATAGCTGGGGAGCCGGACAACTCTACGCGTTCCCTTCTGTTAGAAAGAAAAGAAAGATCTCGCATCCGACACGACACCGCTCCTGCACTTCTTGCCCACGGAATAGCATACCCCGATCAATAGGTTCATAGGTCCCGTTTCTACTCCAACTCGTATCGCCGAAAGTGGTCCAACAGGAACTACACTCGCCTACCTTACTAGGGAAGCCGTGGGAAAGACTACTCGAAAAATAGGTGTCCTCGTGAGGTGCTCTCTCTTATCCTATCCCAGTCGTACTCCTGGGATCGAGATCTATTAGCCGGCAGATCCTCAAATCCTTTCTAAGATGATAAAAGAGGGCCGGAGATTGATACAGAATTTATTTGTTGACGAAGGGTTCACTCCTTTTATAATAGATAACATAACCGCTTCCGGCACCCACCATACCATGCATGCTTCGGGGCTCGAGTGACATCCGCTCCCTCCTTAGTTTGCGGGATTGTTCTTGCCCACGTGCTATCGATAGTCCTTACTTTCTTCCTTCCTAAGGTCAGTCTTAGATAGGGTTATCTAATCTTTGAATCAAGAAGCGCATCTTCAAGTTCCTCTTAAATGATTCTCCTAGTGATGTTAATATCATTCGATCGTCTTGTGTTACTATATCCTCATCCTCTATCGGACTCTTATGTCTTAGCTTCTTCTCTTAGTCCTATCGTCCTGTTGTTAACTTTAATTTAGAGGAAGCTAGGCCCTCGTCTGGCTGGTAAAGAGGGAATAGCTAGGAGGGTTTCCTAAATAGGGATATGGCACTTCGTGTTGTCAGTTAGCTACTGCTGCTGGATTACTCAAGGTTGAGTCATCAATCACTTTACGAGGTTATCCTTTATATTATATAGGTACGAGCGTAAGGGTCTTGCCTGTAGGTTTAGAGCAATAAAGAATGCATTAGAACGAATTCGATCTAGTCTTGATAGTAGCTCCCCGGTTAGAGCACGATAGGAATGAAAAATAAGATCTATTGAGTGAGAGCTATAGAAGAGAAGTGAAGGAACCCCTTTAGTCCATGTCTTCCTTTCATTAGGTTATTTGTGAACCCCCTCCAGGGTCCCAAATCTTTCTTTTATGATGATAGTATTGACGAGGAGACTGAGGACATAGATGCTGAGATTCCTTATGTTGATCCTGCTGAAGGTGCTAGCCAGATTGTTAAGAGTAACGATCCTGACCTTCTTGAGACGGAGCAGCTACCTTGGCGTATAGTGGAGGAACAAACTATGGAGATGGTTACGATCTCGAAAATAGATTTATTTTATATCAACCTTCAATTCAAATTAGCAATCTCTCCTTGCATAATATGAATTCCAAACATTCATGCTCTGCATGTGAGGATTGGACTCCTTCTAAACGTTACTAGAGGTAGCTAGCTATCTGAATCGCTACTATCTATGATATTCCACTGCAGCTCTCTCGCACGTCGGTCCACCCCATTTGCCTAACCGCTTCCTCGTGGGACGAGTCAATCAACCATGTAGTTCCTTTTTAGTTCCTATTTCACCTTCAGAAAGAATATCGGGACTTGGCTGAGGCATGCCTCTGAGTTCCTACTTTGAATGATGGGAATTTGCTATTCTCAAAGATAGACTTTCACCCGGTCCCTACTTTATAAGAAGAGCTGTCCTCAGCTCGACTACTCTTCGTCAGAGGCCCTGTCTCGGCTGTTGCCTCTTATTGACTGTGTGCCATTACTTACCTCAGCTGTCCAGCCGGACTGTTCGTCCTGCCCACTGACGCTCTGCCTCTAATGCTACTCGTCTTGCTGCTCTACTTGAAGGCTCTCACCTTGGACGTGCTGGTTCGGCGAAGTCGATTTCCAAAACAAGATTCGGAATTCGAAGAAGAAGGCCTGGCTTTCGCTACCTCTGTTATCGCTAGAAGTAAGGTACGTCCATTATGAATCCGAGTGCTAGGCCGATACGGCATGCCTTGGTTGTGGAATGATGTGTGCTGTTGGAAGTGCAATTCAGGATGTTGCAAAATGTAACAACAAAAGGTGTTCAGTTCACACTGGCATCTGTCTTGAAAAAGTCTAGATCGGATTTCTATCCAGCAGGAGGAAGCTCTCTATTTCGATCAAAGACCCATCCCATCCTTGGTAAGTCTACCCGAAAGGAAAAGCTATCCTTCGTTCTTTTACGTCGATTGGCTTAACCCGATTCTCTTTCTATTGGAAATGGAATTGAAGTGAAGGCCCTTCACTTCCTCTTCTTCTCTATCTTCCTTAAATTACAATTGAATCCTGATTTGTGGTTGGCGAAAAGAGAAAGGCAGACAATTCTGCAAAAGGAAAAAAGAAGGATATTCCAGGAGGGCTTATTCGGTATAGGCTTACTTAGCCTATTGAGGGCTTGTCTAAGGCGGATTTTTCTATTAATGCTTGGGACAGAACTGATGTATGAGCGACCCTATTTGAAAAGGACGAAGCAACTTCATTTTTCATTTCCATTGCCCTTTCCGGTGGATTGCTGAACTAGTGGGGACGGTCCCTCCCCTACTACACGTAAGACTGAAGAACTCAACTTGGTCTAAGCTAAGCAAGCTGCTAGTCTATCCATAGCCTACCAAATCTCATGATGGTTAATAAGAGTTCAGACAGGAAGCCCCATTGCTCAAATTCATCCGCTCAAGGAGCTTCCATTCAAGAAGTCTTCGAATAAGCATCCGACTAGCTTCAATCAGTCTGTCTGCCAAGGGCCCTTGGTTCACCAAGTGGTATAGGAGGTGCCGCGGGTCCTGCCCCCCTTTCTGCAGTAGCTCTTTCTATTGAATAAAGAAAGATTTCATATGTAAAGAAAGTAGTTTTGCTCTCCCCAAGTTCATCTTACGAAGCAGGATCCGGGAATGGAGAAGAAGGGGAAGGAACTCGACTCGACTGATATAATCATCCTTCGTCCTTTAGAATTACGCGGATTTTAAAGAGAATGAGCTCATCAAGACAGAGCAATCAATGGCCGAGCTTTAAGCTGCTATAGAGCTCGCTTTCCCATAAATAAGGGAAAGAAGGAAGTCAGACTGAGTCATCTTTCTTCGAGATCTTGATGTGGGAGAGGAATAGCCCTAGGTTTGGTCCTTATTAAGGAGCTGGATGGAAGAATACAGTAATCGGGCAAAACATAGAAGTCTATTGAAATCACTTAAGAAAGACTCTCTTTTTCGCCTGCTTTTGAGCCCACCGGAAGTCACTTCTTTCTTTCTCACCCCACTGTAAGCGCCTTTTTCAGTCCTTGAAGCTCTTTTATCCGTGCTTTGCCGATCTCTAGAAAAAGCAGTTCGGTTCAGGTCTTTCCGAACCAAGGACTTCATTCATTGAAGCCCTTACAAATTTGATTGATGAGAGCGGTAGCCTTTTCCCAGTTGGTCTAGCCAAGTCCAAGTCCCTTTACTTTTAGCCGGGTTCGCCCGTCTTTTCTTTCGCTTTCTGATTAAGACCCTGATGAAAATCCTCTCAAATCCTCCAGTGCCTCTATGATCTTTCATTTCAGATGCTAATTCTAGAGCCTTATTATGTTATCAAAGTCTCCAACGGCTGCTGCTGAGTCATCCCCTTCCGGGGGTTAAAATCGGACCGCAGGAGGGGATGGATAAAGGAATTAATCCTCTCTCATAGAAAGTGCCCCGCAGGGCCTTAAAGGAGATCTTACCTAGGGCGGAGACTTAAGAAAGGAAGTAATCCGTCTCTCCTTGAATGGTAGCCCTTGCGGGGATTAAAGAGATATCGCCGCAGAGGGGTATTTTTATTTTATAATACGGGTTTTAAGAAAAGAATTGACAGATGGGATAGCGTTTTTAACAGCATCAAATCCTTCGTCCTCAGATGGCATTCATAGGGTTCCCGTCAAATCAGCTCTTACGGTGATCGTATTCGGTGTAAAAGTCAGTGCTGCTTGACTTTGGTGGTATCATATTTCTAAAAGTAGTTGATCCCGTCTCAAGGGAATGCTTGAAATAAGCTCTTCTGTCTCTTGGCGACTCGGAACAAATGCTTGAATCCGCTTCTGTCGTTAGAACGAGAATAGCTCAAGTGGAATCTCTTTCTTTTGGGAGGGTTCCGGAATTGATAGAGTCAACAAGTCATATATGGCATTCAAATCGCCAAATCATTATCTTATCTTTGTCTAGAGTAAGTTGGTGTGAATTCTACTACGGTAGAGGATCTACAATCATTAGTTCTGGTTCACAGGCAAGTAGTGAGGGGATTGAGTTTCACTCTTGAGAGATAGCCAGATAGTTAAGAGAGCTACCCGTTGCAGTCGTAAGGTAAGTCCGCCCATTCAACCATTTCTCTGGGAATTTCATACAAAAGGAAAGGGTAGTTGATCGATTCCGCCCTTTAGCTTGGCACGTTGATGGAATAAGTGCTCTTCTCTCTTTTTCTACCCGGAACCTCTTATACTTATATAGAATACAGAAGAATGACCTTCCCCGAAAGCCTAGAAGTAAGCCATAACTCTTAACGATGCAAGGAATAGCTATCTGACTGTGAGGATTCCCCCTTGTATTACCCATAGGCTAGGAAAGGTTAGTAATAGGCTCAACTACAAGTCTTGGAGCTAGGCAGCTCAGTATGAGGATCGAAGGGCATAAATCGAAGCTAACAATGGGGATGCCCCTAGTTGTTGAATTACTTTAGTAGGAGCAGGAATTACTAGCTCGACCTTAAGGAATAGGTCCGAAGATGCGACTAGAACTGAAAGAAGAGGAACGCCACTTGACAGAATAGGAAGGGGTGCTCGACCCCCTGGGTAGGACTTGGGGACCGAAGCCAGTAAAGTTTCCACACCTGAGGGTGCATCTGCATCAACCTCTTTTCTTTCATCACAAGAAAGGAGGGGACAAGCGAGGTTGCTTGCAAGGGTTAGGGGACGAGTGGAAGAGAGACTTTACCTTAGATAGGAGAGCTCGCCTAAGCAGGAGCGAAGGATGCTCGACTAGACTAATTCGTTGGAGGGGGACACAGCTACCTTTAGGGTAGGGAGACAGAGCTACCTTTATGAATACATTATCGAAGTGACAAGGAATGGTATCGACAGAGTGGAAGGGCATGTGCTCAATAAAAGAAACCACTCACCCACGCTAGGGCTAAGACTGAAAGTAGCTCTTCTGATTCATCCTGTCTTTCAAGGAGAGGAGGAGCTAGTATAGGTTCGAAGATAGGTTCGAAGAGGCGAGTAACTGAACTTCATCAAGCCAGGAAAGAAGCTCGACAAAGACGGAGAGGAAAGCTTATGAGAATATCGGAGGTGGCATCAATACCAGAGAAGAGAGTGGGAATCCCCTCTTATGTCATTTACCTCCTTCCGAGAATAACTATTTCGGTGGGGAAGACTCCTGCCTGGAGGCAGTAAGGTTTCTTTAGTTTTAGTTTAGGCTGCTAAAGACTGACTTGCCCCAACAGCCGTAGCTAAAGGCTTATCTTCACCGGAATTGGAATCTACTTCACTAGATGGAACAAAGATCAAATCTTCCTAAGCCTAAACTTGCCGTGGAAGGGAAAAAATCAATCCCTACTTTATTTAATTTAATACCGGGGCATATCTTTCTCGGAAAGCAGTAAACGAGGGAACGGAACTCGCTTTCGACTTAGAGGAAAGAGAGCAAATTTACTTCGGAAAGCAGGCGCATAGAGGCGAGTCAAGGGAAAAGCTGTCAGCTAGACTAAAGAGACTAACAACCAGATCGACTAAAAGGTTTCAAGTAAGGGAGCCAGAGAAAGAGCTGATCTTGTTGCATCGGATCTTAAGGATCGGAATGAATCTGCTGCGTTACCAAGGACGGCGCCCTGTAGTGAGAATCAATCTTCTTGTTAGCAGGTGTTAGGACTCTTATTCCTTACCGAAGGGAAGCACTAAGACAGAGTCTGCAGCTGGTAGAGGAGGGCTTTCAGCGCCTAGCGAAAGTATAATTATCTTATTGGTAGTACGTGTTAGCTCTCTTTTTCTTAGACCGGAGGAGGAGGTGTCCGCTACCTACACGGCTTGTGTTGACAGAGTAAGCCCTAGTTACTCACTTTCCTCCCTTTCCTTACCTAGAAGTCTTCGGCAGGCTTTCCATCTTAATAATAGAAAGAGACTTTCAGCTTTCACTCTTAATGAATGCAGTAACGGTTGGTTTAAAAAGGTTTTTCCTTACCCTGCTATCGATTCCATTCGTGCCAGCTACGATAGGTCAAAGCGCTCCTCTTCATCCCAGATCGGAGAAGAATACCATGGGTCATGGGCGTAATCTAAGGCAGATAGGACACCCTCTTTAACTTCTAGATCACGCTCGTGGTAGAAGAGCTCTGGAACAACCCCTGGCTGGGATAAATAGACTGATTGACTGTGATGAGGTAGCTTAGATTCGGAGATAGAAATCTCTTTGTGGCAACTAAAGTGCCATCGAGTTAGCTGTTGGATGAAGATCAGTAGGTTAGGAGTTCACACCAGGTTAATTGTGATAACAAACATAGATTCGTTTAAGAAGAATAGGCAGTGCTACCATAGGAAGAAAGCCAATAACTCTGGAATGAAAGGCCAAGGAGATGGGAAGAAGGACTGCGCCCGAGGCGACAATGAGAATGATGCATCTTTGATGGTTCGAAGATGTTTTGCTGCTTTCATTTCCCCGCTGTCCCATGCACTAAAGTTACTTCCGATCTTGAAACGTTTAAACTTTAACCAATGACCGATTTCTTGAGACGATAGACGGAATTTCTTGAAAAGAGTAAAGAATTTTATATCTTTAAGAGGTTAAGATCTTAAGATCTAATTCTGACTTCTATACTAACTATCTATTTCACTCTCTATGTGGTCGTAGTTTCCCGTATTCTCGGACAGGGATATTTTTTTTATATGTATTAGCCCCAAGCCCTCTCTCCGATCCATGTCGGCGTATGCATCATGCATACTATTACTAAGTGAAAGGGTGACTCTTTATTCTATTTTCTTTCTTCATAGCATAAGAAAAACAAGCATCCATCTCGGAGAACCAGCACGTTGTCTTACTTTTGCTTTCCTTTCGATTTCGATCTAAATCCTGGAAAAAAGGGCATTCATTCAATACGATATTCTTTCTCGAAAACTCAGAAACCAAGAGGTCTTTTCGAGATGCTACCTGAACGGCTATCTAAGATCTTCGGTTCGTGCCACCTTTCCCTTCCCCGTGGCATTGGCTTTGATTGCCCTTACTCTTCTCTTGTCCTCAACCCTCGAAAGAAAAGATCAAACTCGTCGAATCGAGGATCGGAATCGTACCTTCGGACAATCTCCGCTCTAGATGGGGAATGAACTCCAGAGACAAAGGTCTCCTTTTTTGATTAAGCGGAATATTCCGCTGCTCCAGTGGCATGTGCTTTTTTAAAGCACCTTTAGTCCGGTCCGAGGTTTCTTGACAAATGAATGGTGATTGAAACTGTCCGCCCGTTCCACTTCCGTGACCTTGGAAATTGGACTGTTGAACAAGGAGCACTCTGGGCTGTTGTCGAGCTATCCCTCACCCATAGCCCTTCCTTTCAAGAAAATAATGGGATTCCTCAGCCTGAAAGGCTTGTTGTTATTCCTTACCTACCGACCTTGGCTATATTTGAGGAAGCTTGCCTAGCGTTGGTTCAGAGCACTATACCTTATTGCATTTGGTTGGTCCCTCCCTTTGTTTTGCTTGCTTTTCCTATGTCCTTTGCCCTCAACCTCTTCTTTGCTTACCTTGAATTTCAAGCTTTCAGTCATCAAGCTTACCTGCCCTAGCCGAGCCTAAGTGGCGTGTCAAACCACCGAGAGCAGACGGTTATACAGTCCCAGCGCGTGCAGCAAGGAGCATGGTGAAGCGCTGCGCAAAGGAAACTAGCCTTTCGTTCCACTTTGTTGATCGTTGTAGAAAGAACAAAATATGGAATGATTGAGGTTGGGAAAACCCTGCCGAGAATCGAGAGGCGGGAGGGCACCGAAGCTACCACCAGACTAGCGAAAGGTTTCCCGACGAGGAGAAGGATGAGCGAATGACATCATGTATGAAATTACCAACCTACTGATTCCGGAAGTAAACTCCTCGCTACCGGGGCAGAAAGGCTAGTAAGTTCGGGGCTTTCATTACACCCCAAGGGAAACCAGCAGCGAAGAGCCATTAAAGACCTTCACAGAGACCATACCCATAGGTCAAAGGCTCTCTCGATATCCTTAAAAAGACGGATTAGGGCACCGGTCAGGTCCAGAACAAGGGACGATGGGTTCCTACTCTGTTGATGAATCTGTTCTAGACTTACCAACCATCTTATATTCATATTCTTCGGCTGTGGCTTCAGGGTATGCTTCAACAGATGAATCCGCGAACTCGGATGCTTTATCCAATCCAGTTCTTCCTGATGAGTCTCATTCTGTCTATGCCCTTTCTTCTTACTTAGAAATGGAATGAGCTGGTTCACTCCATCCATAAAAGGTCGATGCAGGAACCCCTTTCTCTTACGGAAAAACAAGAGTTGGAACCTGAGAGAACTCAGTGCAGAGAATGTCAGTTCGATGGTGATGTATGGAATGCTCGGGCATTGATTGAGAAGGAAAGGACACTTTCTGAGGCGCATCAGTTCTATTAGCATTAGCCGCTGATCCCACAATGGAATGGACTCGGTGACCAACCATGGTCCCTGGATGCATTTAGACA